ATGGGATTCCCTAATGGATTACAAAAACGCGCCTTAGTCAATGATTCAATCATAGGAATAATTGGAACGGCTGTCTCAAACTTCTTCATAGCATTATCGATTAGAAATGCATTTTCTAGCATTTGACTACGTACCACCAAAGGATTTTGTCGCCGACTGGAAAGGTAGCCCAGAAAGTTGATAGAATCTTTGTGTAAGTGGTTTATATGAACCCTTCCGGGTTGAGACCACACATGAAAATGCCATTGCCATAAATTGACAAAGTAATTTTTCCATTTATTCATCAGAAGGGGCGTATCTTTTGAAGCCAGAATGGCTTTTCCTTGATATCTAACATAATGCATGAAAAGATCCTTGTACAACCGTAAGATGTCCTGAAAACCATTAGCAAAGACTTCGACCAGATAGTCTACTTTTCCATAAAAATGGATTCGCTCAAGGAGGACTCCAGAAGATGTTAATCGTAAATGAGAAGATTGATTACGGAGAAAAAAGAAGAGGAATTCATATTCATATACATGAAAATTATATAGGAACAAGAAAAATCTTGGATTACTTGTTGAAAAACTGGAAATTGATTTCTTTGGAGTAATAAGGCTATTCCAATTAAAATACTCGTGAAGAAAGAATCGCAATAAATGTAAAGAAGAGGCATCTTTTACCCAGTAGCGAAAGGTTTGAACCAAGATTTCCGGGCGAATGGGGTGGGGTATTAGTACATCTAAGACATAATTTAAATGTGAGAAATTGTCCTCGAAAAAAGGAAATATGGAATGAATTGATTGGAAATTATGAGATTTCGCCATTTCTTTCCCTTCTAAGAAAGATACTAATTGGAGGGAAAATGGAATTTCCACAATGACTGCAAATCCCTCTGATATCATTTGAGAATACAAATTATTGTTGTGTCCAATAAATTGATTTGGGTTAGAATCATTAGCAGAAATACTCAAATGAATCTGTTGATACAACAAAGTAATTAAACGTTTCCCACTTAGTGAACTAGATTTATTATCATAACCCCCATTTTCCAACGAAATTGTCGATCTATTTAAACCATGATCCTGAGCAAGTGCATAAATATACTCCCGAAAAAGAAGTGGGTATAGGAAGTTATGTTGCTGAAATCCATCTAGTTCTAAATATATTTGAGATTTCTCCATTTGATTTGAAATTAGATTGAAACCTAAGGTAAAGGGTTTATTGGATTATCAAATGATACATTGGATTATCAAATGATACATAGTGCGATACAGTCAAAACAAGGTATTGTAGTAAAAAAAGTGGATACCTTGGAAATGGGTAGACTCATTACTGGATTCTCTATTCTTGCATTTTCATTTAATTTAATTGGTTTATGTTTGTTATAGTATAAACAGGTGGTTAGAAATCCTTTATTTTTTCAATCCAATCGCTCTTTTGATTTTGGAAAAAAGATATCCTTATCAATATACTGCTTCTTCTACACATTCATTTCCAACCCATAATAGGGACTAACTAATAATTAGGACTCATTAAAAAAATCGATAATCTACTCATCCCTTCCCCGCATTAGGAACTAATATCTTTTTAACGTTTAATTAGATCAGGGAATTATTCAAATTCAATTAAGAACAGAAGCTCGTTTCTTTTTATTTCCCTATAATTGGGACCATTAGGGCTCTATCCATTTATTCACTCGACCCAACTTGAATTCAATTTTTTTGTTCCGTGCCAAGAATTCAAACCTGATTTTGAAGCGATTCAATCAGAATAAAATATTCTCAAAAGTTTCCATTGATACGACATGCTGGTTTTTCCATTCATTCCTTTCCGGATCAGTCGTGGTCTTACAAACTCTCCCGACAGTATGGACGAATCATTTGTTTCATAGAAATGTGTAAAAGATGCTAGCCGCACTTAAAAGCCGAGTACTCTACCGTTGAGTTAGCAACCCGAATAATTCAAATGTGTAGATACAATCGGAATAAAAAAAAGAAATTTCATTTCACAACGTAATCAAAATATTAAACTAGCAAGAAATCGAATAAAACAATTTTGAATCCATTCGGAACATAAAAAAAAAAGACAAGACTTCTTGTATAACAGTAAATCCAGCGAACCCGTCAGTTATCAGTTAAATGAAGTAAAGAAAAAAACCAAACCTCTGGTACGGAGATAAATAGATCCGTTTATCCACGATTAAATTATAGTTGTTCGATACACTGTTGTCAATATGACTGTAAATGTTGAATAGTAATATTGAGAAAATAATGTAAAAAATACAATGGCGAAAACAAAAATTAGAAAATTAAATAAAGAGAAAAAAATTTAAAAAGCTTTTATAGAAAAGAAAGTTGAAAAAATAAATTAAAGAAAAAAATAAAAAGAAATATCAAGTTGATTCAATCAATCAATCAATATAAGTAAAATAAACAAGCTTAATCGCTTGTTTTGTGATTTATTAATTGATTTACAACGACAAATGACAAAACCGCCCGATCTCGGTTGCAAGTAATGTAAATTTTTCTATTTCTCGACCCAATTACTTCATTATATTCATTTGATCTTTTTTCTATGCATTTGATATCAATAAAATTCTAGCAATAAAGTTGATTTTTTTGTCCTTATACTTCCAGAACATGATATTCTATGTCTATGGTAACAATATTAAAAAGGAATAATAAATAGATATGACTAGAACAAAAAAAGGGGACGCGGTAAAGAAGAAGAAAAAAGTTATACAAAACTAGATAGGAGTCACCCACACCCTCTTTTTTTGTTCTAGTCTTTAATTGAATTTCCTTTGATTAATATGAAGTTCCGTAAAAACCCCCGCTTTCTTTGAAATGTCATGAACCGTTCCTGTAGGTTGAGCGCCCTTATCAAGGAAATATAAAATAGCAGGAACGTTTAAATGGGTTTGATTATTTAGCGGATTATAAAACCCCACTTTCCGAAGATCTCTTCCTTCTCTTCGGGATCGAACATCAATTGCAACGATTCGATAAACAGCTCATTGGGATAGATGTAGATGAATACCCCCCCTAGAAACGTATAAGAAGTTTTCTCCTCGTACGGCTCGAGAAAAAATGATTAGAAGTTATGTCTATTAGAAATTTAAGTCCTTCTTTTTCGAAAACAAAAAAAAAAGCATTCGTACTCTCATAACTCAAGTTGGATAACTTTCAAATAGCCCAAAAGAAAATCTTTAGGGATTTCATTTTTTGAGTGGTCTCTAACCCCCTTTTTGTTTGTCTCATTTCGAATCTATTTTTTGATTCTTCATTCCCATTCTGATCTAATTGTTGAGACAATTGAAAACGGTATTTCCTTGTTCCAGGATCCTTTCTTTATCTTTGCTTTGAATCATTGGGTTTAGACATTACTTCGGTGATCTTTAATCGTTTTTGTTTTCAAAAATGGCGGCAACACGCCCCTTTTTGCGATTTATTTCTATCAAAGAATCACACGACCAATTGGTTTCTGTACGATCCACCTTCCATCGAACAAGTTTTATCAATTACAACAAATTTTCGTTTTTTATTTCAAAATTGCTCGAATCGGATCCTTTCGATTTCTATATCGAAAATATATTTACGAAGTTTGTTCCAACTTATTGATTGGTATTAACCCTAGATCATTGCTCCTGCAAAATGACTAAACACTTTCTACTCGAGCTCCATCATGCCCTATTTACACTACAACCCACCAAAAAATGAGAATTGAGAATTCTAGTAAAACAGAACAAAGTATGTCGAGCCAAGAGCCCATTCATTCCTAGATAATAGAAAATAGAAAACGGTGGATGGAAAAAATCCACAGCTGATCATGTCCTTCAAGTCACACGTTGCTTTCTACCACATCGTTTCAAACGAAGTTTTACCATAACATTTTTCTAGTTTTAAACCGGTATGTAATTGATTCAATCATGGAATCATGAATAGTCATTGCTTTTATCAATACCCAGTACTTTTTCCTTCGATATGAAAGGAATAGCTAATTTATGAAGAAGAAATCTCAGTAAGAATTCGATTTCACTCTCTATTTTATTGCATCCATGCAATATTTCTTTTTATTTTTAAATAACTAAATAAAAAGAACACGAATAAAAAAAGAAGTTCTTTTTGAATCCACGTTGCATCTTCAAACGATTTGATAGAATAGATTCAACAACCTTACACTTCTTCGAGTACCAACGACTCATAAGAAACATTAAAAATATTTAACAGGCTCAAAAAAAAAAAATCTTTTCAAAAAAAAAACGAAATAACGCTATCACTGAAATAGAAGGATGTGGATGTATGAAAGGACCCCGTCTCAATTGTTATTACATGGATTTGCAATTAAGAGCCAAACACAAAATACCCTCCAAAAGGGGGGGTCAAAGAAAATCCATTCCATATGAAACTCGATTATTGTATTTGTTAATGAGATTTGGACAGACACAATTGATATCTTCCATCGCTCACTAACTCATAGGACGCCCATTCCCAATCCAATACATTCCGGGGGGATGATGAATCATAAATGAAAAACAGGATCCTGTATTAATGCATTCTTTACTATTTTTTAGTTTACCCTAAACTAGTCTTAAGAAACTTAATTCCATTGATTGAATTCAAACTCTTGTGATCTATGTTCCTATTTTACTTGGATCACAAATGGATTCAGTTCCATTTTCTTGAATCCGATTCAATTTGTAAAAAGCATCTGATTGAGAGAAGAATTTTGAAAATTCAAAACAAAACAAGAAGTACATTTTATCAAAAGTTGTACTCTTAAATAGAAGAGAAGGTTGCCCAAAACGGAAATTGGGATTCTAATATATATAAGAGTCCGCTCTGGGACGGAAGGATTCGAACCTCCGAATAGCGGGACCAAAACCCGTTGCCTTACCACTTGGCCACGCCCCATTTCAATTTCTCTTCGATACTAATAAACACTAATATTGGCTGGTCGTCAATTCCCGGCAAAATTTCTATGGAATAAATTAGATCATTGTTTTAGTGTTAAGATTTTGAGACGAGTCGATGTAGAATTAAAGTCCATTTATTGATCATTACATATAATTCAATTAAGATATTGTATGAAAGTATGCCTTCTTCTATTCTCTTGTGAGAATTGAAGGATTTTTGTTTTGATTGGTTCAGTTCAAAGAAGTATTTTTTTTGTCTACCTTACTTACTTTCTTTTCTTCATTTTTAGCTTATATCAATAACATATTAATAACTCAATCAAAATACAATTATCTCCAAGAACAAAATATTTGTTATGCTTAATATCTTTAGTTTGATCTATATCTGTCTTAATTCTGCCCTTTATTCAAGTAGTTTTTTATTCGCCAAATTACCCGAGGCCTACGCTTTTTTGAATCCAATTGTAGATGTTATGCCAATAATACCAGTTCTTTTTTTTCTCTTAGCCTTTGTTTGGCAAGCTGCTGTAAGTTTTCGATAAGATCTTTAATACTGTCCTAGAAAAATTCATGATTTATTCAAGCTCGAGAAAAAAGATTTTAACAATTGATAAGACCAGATGAGTCTTACAATAGGAACGAACCCTCAATCCAAACAGTAAATTTCTTGAGCAAGCACGATAAGTTTCGATTCCCCCATTTCACGATTCTATTTTGACCTTTTTTCAATGAAAGACCTTATTAAAGTCGATCACAATATTGAATTCGAATTGTGTGAATTTATAAAAATTAAAACTCTTTTTTATTTCTATAAATTCGAAAAACCGATTCATTTCTTGGTGTCAAAATAGGATATTTAGTATAAAAATAGAGAATCTATTCCCCCCCCCCAAAAAAAAAAAAGAAAAATTTGGAGATTATGTAATGCTTACTCTCAAACTCTTTGTTTACACCGTAGTTATATTCTTTGTTTCTCTCTTCATCTTCGGCTTTCTATCTAATGATCCAGGACGGAATCCTGGACGTGAAGACTAAAAAAAAATAAGAAGGTTTTCTTTGCTTTATTCTGATAAATGTTCTTAGGATTTTATTTTATCTATTCCACATCTCTAACTAGTCAAATAAAAAAGCAAAAGGGTTCGCTAAATTCGAATTTGAAAGATACCAAGCCATCGACGAAAACGGAAAGAGAGGGATTCGAACCCTCGGTACGAATAGCTCGTACAACGGATTAGCAATCCGATGCTTTAATCCACTCAGCCATCTCTCCTAATTGAAAAAAGATAATTACTATGTTACATTCCACAAAAAACAATGCTTAAAAAAAAAAAACGCCCTTCTTTACTTTAATTTACTTTAACTTTATTACTAAATTACTAAAACTTTATTACTAACTTTATTGCTATTGTATTTTGTATTGTATTATACAGATAGATACAACTTTTATCAGCAATTTCATTTTTCATTTTTTTTTATTTACTTTTACTGGAAACAAAAGAAAAGGGGAACGATGGAGTTTTGCACAATTCATTTTTGGTATGGCTTAAATTGTTTTTTCAAGCCAAATTTGTCAAAATTCCTTCAAGAACCGAATTTTTTATTTTATTTAATTTTTTTTAGTTATTAAATTTCGTTTCGTTTAAAAAACGAAATAAGTCCTTCTTTACTAATTTCATTAAGACTCCTGAGAAACACATCAACACTCTAATCTCTAATTTGCATTTCATGGTTGTTTTTTTTATTTCTATCCTATTTTGATTACGCCCGATTCCCTTGTTCGACAAAAGGCCTGTTTATGTTATATACAATAATCGTATTGTGGCGGGTATAGTTTAGTGGTAAAAGTGCGATTCGTTCTATTAAGCCCCTTAATAGTTAAGGGGTCCCTCAGTTTAATTCATATTCCGATTAAAAACTTTATTTCTTAAAAAGATTTCATTTGAACCCTTTACCTCTAAATGAAAGATTCGAGGAAGAATATCCATTCTCGTGATTTGTATCCAAGGGTAAATTCGAAATTGAAAATTTGGATTATGAAATTACGAAACAAAATTTTTTTGAATTTCGAATTGGATCAACCTTTCCAATTGAATAAGTAGAAGTAAGGGATCCATGGATAAAGATAGAAAAGAAAAGTCTATTTCCAATCGTAACTAAATCTTCAATTTTTGGTTTGTATAGGGTAGATTGAAGCAAAATAGCTATTAAACGGAAAAGATAACTTTGGTTTACTAGAGACATCGTCATATTCATATTCTACTTTTTTATTTTAGCTCGAGAGAAAGAAAATACTTTTCCTAAGGATTCTTTCAAATAGAAATAGAGAACGAAGTAACTAGAAAGATTGGGATTGTTATAACGGTACTCTTCTAGAGGGATCGTCTAGAAAGCGAATTGTTTTGAATGCATTCAGACAAAAAAGCTGACATAGATGTTATGGGTCGAATTTTTATATTTCGTTCCCGTCTTATATCTTGGGAATTTTTCCATCTTCCATAAAGGAGCCGAATGAAACCAAAGTTTCATGTTCGGTTTTGAATTAGAGGCGTTAAAAATGGTGAATTGACGTCGACTATAACCCATAGCCTTCCAAGCTAACGATG